GGAATGCTGCTAAGATATCAGTATCTTTGGTTTCGTAATCAGGAGTATAATAAGTCAATCTGTAATCTTTAACACCAGCTTTAAATCCAACACTTGCTTTAGTTTCTGTTTGTGGTGACATAAGTCCCTCCCTACAACTCATGAATTAAGAATTCTTACAACAACAAGGTCTACTCGATATAGATTAGGCGTGAATGAAAACTTTGACAAAAATCTTTCAAAAAATATTCAAATAATATTATCAATGAATTAAGTTCCTTATTAGACCATGCATTTGATTCATCAAATACATCATTATTGTATACTCTTTGATATATATGGCGCAACCCAATCTTTTTTTTCAAGTTCCTAATTGAATTTGGGCACTTTCTATTTTGAATCTAAAAATAAAAATACTAAGAAAAATTCCCCCTTGACAGTGATATGTGTTGTATATGTAAATCCTAGATGTGAAAATAGGGATAATTCATCCATGAAAGAGAAGGGGAATAAAACAAAAATAGACACTAACTAAACTATATATATAGATATATAGAAAAGAAAATAAGGAACAACAGTCAATGAGATCGTAATAATGAATCACGAGTTCGAATTTCATAGATTTCATCTAATCGAGTATAGATGGTATTTTGTATAATATAATGATAGAGAAATGAAACACACTTCACTTACTCACAATTCTTATTCATCTGATCTTTTGAAAAAAGAATAGATTGAACTTGCAAATTTACTCATTTAAATTGAATGAGTAAACGATTGAATTTTATTCGGTTGGGTGGTACCAACTAAATCGAGTGCTAATTCCCATTTAGTTCATATTGAATTAATCAATCAAGCTGCTATCGGACATTTATTTCCAATTCGGTACTATGTAGCATACTCTTCCAATCAAAAAAATTTCGACATATTTCACTTTATTATATTATGAAAATCAATCCGAATCCTTCTGGTTCTACGGTTTCCACACTTGAAGAAAAAAACCTAGGGCGTATCGCTCAAATTATTGGCCCAGTACTGGATGTTGTTTTCCCCCGGGGCAAGATGCCTAATATTTATAACGCTTTGGTAGTTAAAGGTCGAGATACCGCCGGTCAGCAAATTAATGTGACTTGTGAGGTACAACAATTATTAGGAAATAATCGAGTTAGAGCTGTAGCTATGAGTGCTACAGATGGTCTGACGAGAGGAATGGAAGTGATTGATACAGGAGCTGCTCTAAGTGTTCCAGTCGGCGGAGCTACTCTCGGGCGAATTTTCAATGTTCTTGGAGAACCTGTTGATAATTTAGGTCCTGTAGATACTCGTACAACATCGCCTATTCATAGATCTGCACCTGCTTTTATACAGTTAGATACGAAATTATCAATCTTTGAAACAGGGATTAAAGTGGTGGATCTTTTAGCTCCGTATCGCCGTGGAGGAAAAATTGGACTATTTGGGGGAGCCGGCGTGGGTAAAACAGTACTTATCATGGAATTGATCAACAACATTGCCAAAGCTCATGGAGGCGTATCCGTATTTGGTGGAGTAGGTGAACGTACTCGTGAAGGAAATGATCTCTACATGGAAATGAAAGAATCTGGGGTAATTAATGAAAAAAATATTGCAGAATCAAAAGTAGCTCTAGTCTATGGTCAAATGAATGAACCGCCAGGAGCTCGTATGAGAGTAGGTTTGACTGCACTAACCATGGCAGAATATTTCCGGGATATTAATGAACAAGACGTGCTTTTATTCATCGACAATATCTTTCGTTTTGTTCAAGCGGGATCAGAAGTATCTGCCTTATTAGGGAGAATGCCTTCTGCAGTGGGTTATCAACCCACCCTTAGTACCGAAATGGGTTCTTTACAAGAAAGAATTACTTCCACCAAAGAAGGGTCTATAACTTCGATCCAAGCAGTTTATGTACCTGCAGATGATTTGACCGACCCTGCTCCTGCCACGACATTTGCACATTTAGATGCTACTACCGTACTATCAAGAGGATTAGCTGCCAAAGGTATTTATCCAGCAGTCGATCCTTTAGATTCAACGTCAACTATGTTACAACCTCGGATCGTTGGCGAGGAACATTATGAAACTGCGCAAAGAGTTAAGGAAACTTTACAACGTTACAAAGAACTTCAGGACATTATAGCTATCCTGGGGTTGGACGAATTATCCGAAGAAGATCGTTTAACTGTAGCAAGAGCACGAAAAATTGAACGCTTCTTATCACAACCCTTCTTCGTGGCAGAAGTCTTTACCGGTTCTCCAGGGAAATATGTTGGTCTCGCCGAAACAATTAGGGGGTTTCAATTGATCCTTTCTGGAGAATTAGACAGTCTTCCCGAGCAGGCCTTTTATTTGGTAGGTAACATCGACGAAGCTACCGCGAAAGCTATGAACTTAGAAGGGGAGAGCAAATTGAAGAAATGACCTTAAATCTTTGTGTACTGACCCCTAATCGAATGATTTTGGATTCAGAAGTTAAAGAAATCATTTTATCTACTAATAG